TCAGCCCGAGTCGGTTTACTAATGGGATGTCCTATTGCATTACAAAATTTCATTTTTGACAACGATTCAACTAAAGGAAGAATTGGAACAATTGTATCAAGTTTATTTATGGTATTATCTATTATCAACGAATTTTCGAGCATTTGACTCCGTACCACTAAGGGGTTTAGACATACACTTGAAAGATAACCCAAAAGGGAGAGGGAATGCTTGGATAATGAATTTATATAGATCTTTTCCGGGTGAAACCCCACATCAAAATGACATTGACATACATTGACAAAATAATATTTCCACTTTTTCATCGGAAAAAGCCTATCTTTTGAAGCCAGAATAGATTTTCCTTCATATCGAAAATAATGTATGAAAGAATCCTTAACCAAGCATAGGGTTGCCCGAAAATCATTAGTAAAGCTTTCAGCAAAATCTTCTATTTTTTCATAGAAATATATTCGTTCAAAAAGGACTCGAAAAAATGTTGATTGTAAATGAAAAGATTGGTTACGAAGAAAGAAGAGAATAGATTCGTATTCATATACATGAAAATTATATAAGAACAAGAATAATCTTGGATTGTCCTTTGCAAAAATGGAAATAGATTTCTTTGAAATAATAAAACTGTTCAAATTCCAATACTCATGAAGAAAGAGTCGTAATAAATGTAAAGAGGAGGGATCTCTCACCCAGTAACGAAGTGTTTGAACCAATTTTTCTAGATGGATAGGGTAAGGTATTAGTACATCTGACACATAATTTAAATGTGGAAACTTACTCTCTAAAAAAGGAAATATTGAATGAAGTGATTGTAAATTATGAGATTTTACTATTTCTGACCTTTCTAAAAGGGATACTAATCGTCGAGAAAATGGAATTTCTACAATGACTGCAATCCCCCCCGATAGCATTTGAGAATGCAAATCTTTGTTGTACCTAAAAAGTAGATTTTGGTTTGAATCATTAACAGAAAAAATCAAATGATTCTGTTGATATGTTCGAGTAATTAAATGTTTTACAACTAATAAACTTGATTTAGATTTAATGTCATAACCCCTATTTTCCAACAAACTAGATCTATTTAAACCACGATCACGAACAAATGTATAAATATACTCCCGAAAGATAAGTGGGTATAGGAAGTCATTTTTTCGAGACCGATCTAGTTCGAAATATCTTTTGTATTTCTCTATTTTCATTTGAAATTCAATTTAATTGAAGCAAAGATAGGAGATTTTGGGGGTTATTCAATAATACATAGTGCGATACAGTAAAAACAAAAAAGTATAATAAGAAAAGAATAGATACTTCAGAAATTGGCAAATTGATCAACGGATTCTCTATTTTCTCTTTGTTCCATCGAATCGATTTATGTTCATTATAGGATAAGAAGATGGTTAGAAATCCTTTATTTTTTCACGCCAATCGCTCTTTTGATTTTGGAAAAAAAGTTATTTATCAATATACTCTTTCTTCTACACATCTAATTCCCCTTACAGTGGAGAATGACAATATAGTTAGGATTTATTAAAAAAATGGAAAATCCATTCATGGAAAAGCCTTTCCGCGCGGGCACTAATTTCTTTTTAACATCCAATTAGATCGGAAAATCGTTCAAATTAAGAACGGGAGCTCGTTGCTTTTTTGTTTCCCGATAATTAGAGCCATATAACTCTATCCATTTATTAACTCAGACCCACTTTAATAATAGAAATATTATAATTTTTTTTCGTTCTATATTCCGTACCAAGAATTCAAACAAGGTTTGGAACCGATCCAAAAAAATTTAGCAGAATTCTCCATTAATACGACATGCTATTTTTTCCATTCATTCCTTTCAGCAGGATCAGTCGTGGTCTTACAAACTATACCAAGGTATGGACGAATTTATTTCTTCATACAAATGCGTAAAAGACGTTAGCCGCACTTAAAAGCCGAGTACTCTACCATTGAGTTAGCAACCCCCCAAAAAATTACGTTATGTAGATATAATTATCATAAAAAAATAGAATCATCATTAAAAAATTTAATAACAAATTAAATAAAAAAAAGAAAGATAAAGTCAAATTTATATGATTTACAAATTTCTTATGGATGAAATATATATATATCATATTTCTTAATATACTATACTGGATTTGCTTTATTTTCTATATTTTATTTTATAAGTTATTTGCTTGCTTTTATTTTCTAAATTTTCTATTTTATTCTTTATTATTATAAACTTTATTATTATAAATTATATATATATATATATATTATTTTATATATATATATTTCAAAATTTTTATATTTTGTACAAAGATATAAAATATATATATAAAACTTAAAAAAACTGAAAGACTAAAATAAAGAGATAAATAGATCCGAAACTAAGATCTAATTGCCCAGATCGAATTATATTTATTTGATACACTGTTGTCAATATGAATGTAAATGTGTTGAGAAAAATATCTGCAATGAAGATTAGTTAAAATAAAAAACCAAAATTGCCTTTATTATGCTCTTACATAGAGACAGGGTTGTTCACAAAGACATATTTTTATATATAAAATTCGGGATGCTCTGGGACGGAAGGATTCGAACCTCCGAATAGCGGGACCAAAACCCGTTGCCTTACCACTTGGCTACGCCCCATTTATATTTTGATTCAACACAAATAAACACTACTATTGGTATTGGTTCTTCGTCAATTCACTGAATTTGTTGATCATAATATAGAATTCTATTAAGATATTGTATGAAAATATGATTTCTTCTATTCTTTTTTTAGTTAAGAATTGAAGGATTTTTGATTGGGTAAGTTTAAAGTTTTTGGTCTACCTTACTTCTTTTTTATTACTTGATACTTTATACTTTAAAAAATATCAATTTTTATATCAATAATCTATTAATATCAATAACCTATTAATAACTCAATCAAAATGAAATTCTCTTCAAGAACAAAATGTTTGTTATGCTTAATATTTTTAGTTTGATTTGCATCGGTTCTACCCTTTATTCAAATTCAAGTAATTTTTTCTTTACAAAATTGCCCGAAGCCTACGCCTTTTTGAACCCGGTCGTGGATGTTATGCCAATAATCCCTCTGTTCTTTTTTCTATTAGCTTTTGTTTGGCAAGCGGCTGTAAGTTTTCGATGAAATCTTTAATACTGTCCTCAAAAAATTTATAATTTATTCGATAAACAAAATTATAGTACTTAAGATCGGATAAGTTTTTATAGTATAAGTTTATTGTATAGACATGAAAAATCTGGATTATCCCATTTCCCCATTCCGATCTTTTTTCCATGTCATTGAAAAAAACCTAGTTCTAGTAGAGTACCCCGCAATATCGAATTGTGGGGATAAAAAACTTGCAATGAAAGACTCCACTCTATATTCAAAATGAATTTAGAAAAATTCTTTGCTCTTTCTAAAAATTTCTAGAAACTGCTTTATTTCTTTGTGTCAAAATATGATATAAAATACGATATATAGAGAATCTATTTTCTTTTTTTCCAAACCAAAAAAAGATCTTGGAGATTGTCTAATGCTTACTCTCAAACTCTTTGTTTATACAGTAGTGATATTTTTTGTTTCTCTCTTCATCTTCGGGTTTTTATCTAATGATCCAAGGCGTAATCCTGGACGTGAAGGTGAAGAATAAAACAAAAAGAAAAATACGGCTTTTTCCTTGCTTAATTTTTCAATGTTCTTAGCATTTTAACTATTCTACATTTTGATCTCTAACTATAACTATTACTACATTTTTATCTTTAACTATTAACTAAATAAATAAAGCAAAAAGGTTTGATAAATTTAAAAGATAAAAAATACCAAATCATCAATGAAACCGGAAAGAGAGGGATTCGAACCCTCGGTACGAATAATTCGTACAACGGATTAGCAATCCGACGCTTTAGTCCACTCAGCCATCTCTCCCAATTTAAAATAATTACTATGTTAAAGTTAAATAAGTAAAGCTTAAAAAAACAAAGCCTCTTTGCTATGTCTCTTTTTTTTTATCTTTTTGTACTTTAATAATCAAATATATAATCCGAATAATCTTTAATTTTAATATATAATCTCAATAATCTAAATATCTATAACTATAAAAAAATATAATAGTTTTATTTTTGTCCAAAAATGTTATTTTCACAACCTGGCCCGTGTCACGGGCCATTCTTGTTGAAAAAATTGTATTAGAAATTTTTTAGATAAATATTAGAATTAGATAAAATTGCTTATTTGATTCGAAAACAAAATACTTGTTATTGAAACAATCGGAAAGAGGACTATTTCCATTCCTATCCTATAGATCGAATGATATAAAGTCAACGAGTCCTTTTTCCCTAATCTCGTTGGGTCCATGAAGAAATACAATATCAACGCTATACTTTATCATGATTCTTTTATGATCCTACTAGGATCGTGTCCCGTCCTTTTACTCGACAAAAGATTCATTTCTATACAATAATCGCATCATAGCGGGTATAGTTTAGTGGTAAAAGTGTGATTCGTTCTATGATAATCCAAAAAGTTAAGGGATCTTCGGCATATAATATATCCCGATCAAAAACTTTATTTCTAAAAAGGATTAAATCCTTGACCTCTCAATAAGAATTTTGAGGAATAATATACATTCTCGTGATTTGTATCCAAAAGTCAATTAGAAATTGAAAAATTGGAATTTGGATTATAAGATTACGAAACATAATTTTTGACTTTCAATTGAATAAGTATGAGTAAAGAATCTATGGATAAAGACAGAAAAGCTTATTTCTAATCGTAACTAAATCTTCAATTTTGGATTTGTTTTGTCTAATCGAGATTGAAGCAAAATTGAATATTAAACGATGACTTTGGTTTACTATAGACATCGACATCTTGTTTTATCTCGGTAGAAAAAAGGCCTTTTTCTAAAGATTTTATCAAATAGAAATAGAGAACGAATTAATTAGAAAGATTATTCAAATCCCCTCGTCTAGAAGGATCATCTAAAAAGCGCGTTGTTTTAAATGCA